AAACCGAGTGAATAGTGAGTCATTCATATTCCATTTGGGTAGGCGCACACAATCAATTGAAACTAGAAAAAGAGAAAGAAAAAGTTTTTATCAAAAAACCCCTCCTTCGAGGCCAGCCGTGGGATAAAGTAATTTGATTAATAAGTCCGTTTTTACGTTATTTCGTACTGTATTGTACAATTCCTTTGTTTGGGGGATTATTTTCTCACGCGATAAAAAATGAAATTATAGAATGGATTGCTACCTATGCCTAGATCTCGGATAAATGGAAATTTTATTGATAAGACCTTTTCAATTGTAGCCAATATCTTATTACGAATAATTCCGACAACTTCCGGAGAAAAAGAGGCATTCACTTATTACAGAGATGGTGCGATTTGATTCTCTTTTTTTTTACTGATCTCAGTCTTAGGAGAAAGATACATTCTTCGGAGAGAAAGAAAAAAATTTTGAAAAAAACCTACGCTTGCTGAAGGTGAAGTTTGGAAATAAAACGATTAAGTCCTTCTGTCGTGTATCCCCGATTAATGCAGCCTCATATGCTTCAATTTTAGGTTTATAGTATTAAGCGAAAGGTTATACCTATACCTATGGGGTTAGGTCAATCCTACTCCACTAGTACCAAAGGGCGGCATGGGGGAAGAAGCACTACGCTTAGGAATCAACAACACTAGAAAACTTTGTAAAAAAAAATCCCTCCTTTCTTATCGGGATCGGGACTAACAAGAATAGAATGGTTGGGACAAGAAACATCCATCTCGTTCGTATTTTGGATACCCATATAACCATCGAAGACTGTTGAAGTGACTAATTCCGGGAAATTTAGCGGCGTTGAGAACAAAGAAATTGTTGAAGTGACTATTTATCTAGTAATAACATACTTGATGTTAAGAAAAGATCTTTTACAGGAAGGTTGGCTAGAGATTTCGTGTAAAAACGCTAGTCCCGCTCAGTTGATAATGAGAATATTGCAATCTTTTTTGATTCTATGTATGTTTATCATTATACACATAAAGGAGGAGCCGTATGAGATGAAAATCTCACGTACGGTTCTGGAACGGAGATTCTTTGAACCGAATGACGACCGTAACGGATGTCGGCTCAATCTGAAGGAAATTATGCGGAAGCTTTACAGAATTATTATGAGGCTATGCGACTGGAAATTGATCCCTATGATCGAAGTTATATACTTTATAACATAGGCCTTATCCACACAAGTAACGGAGAACATACGAAAGCTTTGGAATACTATTTTCGGGCACTCGAACGAAACCCGTTCTTACCTCAAGCTTTTAACAATATGGCCGTGATCTGTCATTACGTGCGACTATCTCCACTATAGAAAGAAAAAAGAAAAGAACGAGCAAATTCGCTAATAAGCAAATCCGCTAATACTAATAAATACTAGAAAACAAAATAGGCTTTCTACATATATATCGTCCAAAACAACGATTTTTATCAGCTGTAGCAAAGAAAGAAACTTCATAGAAGTCGAAATATGAAGAAATATATATGCCTAGATACTTTTTTCTATGGATAAAAGATCTAATTGATAGAGGAAGCACCGTAAAGATCAATTAACAAGGTTTTTGGCCGATACAACAAGAACTGCTTACTTCTATCATGATAGAAGAGTTAGGAATCCACTTATGTAAGAAAGTCGATCCCCTAGGGTTTTGAGCAGCGGTGTAGTATCAGATCCCAAAGATAGTAAGTCTTTTCTTTCTTATGAAGAAAAGTCTTTTTCTCAAAGATTCTATAGAAATGGATATATCATATAGGAAAGTATATGATATATGAAATCGAGATAGTTACCTTTCAGAAAATTCTAATGAGAGTGTTAATGCCGATGCTTTATTCTTCTGAAGGTAGGAGAAAAGATAAAACTATAAAAAAGGATTCAATTCTTTATTAATCCCAATTTAAGTTTGAAACTCATGTAATTGACCTCTTTTCTTGTGGTTAACTCCAGAAAAAAAAAGGAAGATCAAAAGAATTGACTGTTGAGCCGTATGAGTCAGGAAACTCTCAAGTACGGTTCTAAGGGAAGGAATTTACTCACCTATTCCGACCGCGGAGAACAGGCCATTCGACAGGGAGATTCTGAAATTGCGGAATCTTGGTTTGATCAAGCCGCTGAATATTGGAAACAAGCTATAGCCCTTACCCCTGGTAATTATATTGAAGCACAGAATTGGTTGAAGATCACAGGGCGTTTTGAATAAGAACACTCTGTTTATTATTTTCTTTTTTCTATTCTTATTTCTTATTTTATTCTATATATCTTCATTTTATTCATATTCTATAGAGAATATATTCTCTATAGAATTCTATCTCATATATTCTCTATAGAATTCTATCTCTATAGAGAATATAGAATAATATATAGAGAATATATCTATTTTTTTCTATATATTATTTTATTATATAAAATAATATATTATATAAAATAATATATTATATATATAAAATAATATATATTTGTATTTTTATTTAATTT